TAAGAACCTATCCCTGAAGCTAACATAATATAACCCAATTGAGACATTGTAGAATAGGCTAAACTTCTCTTAATGTCTCTTTGAGCAAGAGCCAAAGTGGCTCCTAATAGTACCGTTACTATACCTATCAAAGAAATGAGATTCATTATATAAGGTATAACTATGAAAAGGGGAAGAAGCCGAGCGACAAGAAAAATTCCCGCTGCTACCATAGTGGCGGCGTGTATAAGAGCCGAAATAGGAGTAGGCCCCTCCATGGCATCGGGTAACCATATATGAAGGGGAAATTGTGCGGATTTAGCAACTGCACCGACGAATAATAGTAAGGCACACAGAGTAGCAAATAAAGAATTGACCCCATTATTATGGATCAAGTTATTGAAGATTTCGAACAAATCCCGAAATTCGAAAGTACCTGTTATCCAATAAAAACCTAAGATTCCTAATAATAAACCAAAATCCCCTACACGATTAGTTACAAAGGCTTTTTGACAAGCATTTGCTGCAATTGGTCGTGTGAACCAAAAACCTATTAATAGATACGAGCACATTCCCACCAATTCCCAAAAAATATAAATTTGTATCAAATTGGAACTAGTAACTAATCCTAACATAGAGGTATTGGAAAAACTCATATAAGCAAAAAATCTTAAATACCCTTGATCATGAGACATATAATTGTCACTATAAATAAGAACCATGATTCCAACAGTAGTGATTAGTATTGACATAATAGAAGTAAGTGGGTCAATCAAGTGGCCGAACTCTAAAGAAAAATCATTATTTATGTTCCAAGAACATAGATATTGGTAGATGGAACTACCATCTATTTGATGAATAGACAGATCGGCCGAAAAAACCATAGCTATGCTTAGCAATGAAACACTAGGAAAAGCCCACATACGACGAAGATTTTTTGTTGTGGTCGGAACAAGCAGAAGTCCCAATCCTATTGACATAGTAACTGGAAGTGAAACCAAAGGTATGATCCATGCATATTGATATGGATGTTCCATAAGAAAATCAAACTTTTTTTATTCTTATTAATTGTTTCCGATTCACCAGTTCTTCTCTCTTTCGGAAGGAGCAATAATCAAATAAATAAACAAAATCAAAATATAAAAGAACACAAATAGAGTTTTTTAAGCTTTTCGATTTTGAAAATGTAAACGACGAGCTATAAATATACTGAGACTGAAATATGAATTGGAACTTTTTTTTCTATTTCTTTTTTTCCCTGGTGTATTATATGCGATGCACACATGTCTAGATTTTTATCTGTGATGAACGAAATATCAGTTATGGAATAACTATGGATAAAGAATAGAAAGAACGATCTATTTTGAATAATATATGTCTTTCACATCTAACTATAAAAAAAAACTTCTTTATTTCCAAAAAAAAATGGCAGTTCCAAAGAAACGTACTTCTATATCAAAAAAGCGTATTCGTAAAAATATTTGGAAGAGAAGGGGATATTGGGCCGCGGTAAAAGCGTTATCTTTAGCTAAATCTATTTTTACTGGGCATTCAAAAAGTTTTTTGTGCGACAAACAAGTAATAAAGCCCTAGAATAATATGAATCAACCAACATGACTCGATGAATTGAATGATCTATAATATGAATAATTCACTTTAACTAAAACTTCAAACTAGTGTTTTGAACTCATCTATATGAGATAGAATTGCTGTTGTGGTATTTAGAATAAGAATTCTTCTGTCTATTGGGTTCTAAAAACGGGTATTATTTCTTTTTTTTAATTGTTTTCAAACAATTAAAAAAAAGAAATAGTTAAACACTAAATACAAGGTTTCATTCACTTTTTATTCTAATTAGAGTATATTTTTATATTCCCGAGATGGGGGATTGTTATTTTCCCATCAATTTCGTTTTCACAATAACCAAAAATGGGATTTTCTTTAGGAGTTTATTAGATTATGTATCCCCCTCACCCTATGTATCCCCCATAGTTATACATCATTAATATTTTTGGAAGATCTAAAACAAGTATGAACGACGTTAGAACTCCCTTTTCTTTTTTGAAATTTTTGTCCCAAGGCAAGGGATAGGGATAAGATCTGTAGTAAAAATGAATGGATCATTGAAACTAATTGATGAAAATATAGATTTTCAGACTTTGCCTTGGAACTCCCCGAATCACTACATATATTCACTCTTGTTTCGACCTAATCAATAAACCCCCCCAGATCCCGTTTAGACGGATATTTATGTACAAAGAAGAAGTCAATCTTCCGTAATCCGGACCCGAACCTATCCTATGTTTGGACTGGAGCATCGATTACCCCAATAGATAGATTTTATAAATGGATTTTCTTTATAAAAATAAAAATAGCAATCGATTTTATAACTTTTAAAAATCAACTTTTTTAAGTAAAATATGTACAGTACAATAGAATTCCGATAGAGAATGAAACTCATTTGTTTTATGTTCAGCTCAATACCTAATCGGTTTGCTAAATCCTCACGCGATTTATGTACACAATGAAGATCCCAAGCGTGAATATCGTTTTGATACCAAACAAACTATCTATATCTAAAAGATATATTCATAGAAACCCTTTGGGTGTAGTTATGCAATTGTGATACATAAAAAATCCTATTTCTTTTTTCTTTTTGTTCATTGAAAAAGAAATCTTTTTGCATTTCTGATCCATGAAATGAGATAAATAATGAATATAAATGATATAGAAAAAAAAAGGTCAATTCTTAGTTCTAGATCTCAACTCAGGATATAACCACCTAGTTCCAACTGTTCCAGTAGAACTTATATTCTACTACGTGAAAGCCCGTTGTTAAAAATGACATCATACCACGATACTAAGGATTAGTAAACGTTCAAATATTCATTTGAACAAGTCTTTATTCATCGATTCTAACGTCTCCTAAAAAAAATGAATTATATTGAATACTTCAATCTCGACAATTGAACATAATATGAGCTATTATTATGGCGATCAAGCCGCCATGGTGAAATCGGTAGACACGCTGCTCTTAGGAAGCAGTGCTAGAGCATCTCGGTTCGAGTCCGAGTGGCGGCACCCTCTAAAAAGAGTACATTACATTCTATAATGTATTCAATTCGAAATTTCCATGCCGTAATTGAGGGACCTTTTTTTAATGATTTTTTTATGATATTTGCGACTTTAGAACATATATTAACTCATATCTCTTTTTCGATCATTTCAATTGTCATTACGATTCATTTGATGGCCTTATTAGTCCATGAAATCATAGGATTATGGAATTCATCAGAAAAGGGCATGATAGCTACTTTTTTCTGTATAACAGGATTATTAATTACTCGTTGGATTTATTCGAGACATTTTCCTTTAAGTGATTTATATGAATCATTAATATTCCTTTCATGGAGTTTCTCCATTATTCATATGGTTCCTAAAATGTGGAACCATAAAAGTGATTTAAGCGCAATAACCACGCCAATCGCTATTTTTACCCAAGGCTTTGCCACTTCGGGTCTTTCAACCGAAATACATCAATCTACAATATTGGTGCCTTCTCTACAATCCCAGTGGTTAATGATGCACGTAAGTATGATGTTATTGAGCTATGCAGCTCTTTTATGTGGATCGTTATTATCAGTAGCCTTTTTAGTCATTACATTTCGAAAAAACATAGGTCTTGTTCGTAAAAGCAATCATTTATTAACGGAGTCATTTTCATTTGACGAGATCCACTACTTGAATGAAAAAAGAAGTGTTTTACAAAAGACTTCTTTTCCTTCATTTCGAAACTATCACAGGTATCAATTGACTCATCAATTGGATCATTGGAGTTATCGTATTATTAGTCTAGGGTTTACCTTTTCAACCATAGGTATTCTTTCGGGAGCAGTATGGGCTAATGAGGCCTGGGGATCTTATTGGAATTGGGACCCCAAGGAAACTTGGGCATTTATTACTTGGACCATATTCGCGATTTATTTACATACTAGAACAAATCGGAGTTTGCAAGGTGTGAATTCGGCAATTGTGGCTTCTATGGGATTTCTTATAATTTGGACATGCTATTTTGGGGTCAATCTATTAGGAATAGGTCTACATAGTTACGGTTCATTCACATTAACTTCTAATTGAAAAAAAGGACTGAAATACATAGGAACATCGTTCTATATCATATATATAGAACAAAACTTTGTGCGATTTTTTGAGAACCATTTAATATAAACGGTTCTCAAAAAATCGAGATGTATCTGACCAATTCACTTCATTTTTTCTTTTGTTTTTGCATTGTACAGTGAACTATTTTTGAAATCAAAGGATTATTTGACTTGAGTTTCTGTCTTATTGATGAAAACTATTTATAATTATAAAAGTAGTTAGATAGAATAGCTTCCACCTTGTCACCTGATAGCGAGAGAACGAAATCAGGATAAATACCAATACCTATTACGGGTAGAAAGATACAGATCGAAACAAATAGTTCTCGCGGTCCGGAATCTGCAAAATCAAAGTTTGAAACATTAAACAGCTTATATCCATAGAATATCTGGCGTAACATAGATAATGAATAAATAGGAGTTAATATCATTCCAATTCCCATTACTAAAGTAATTAGTATTTTTGGCATTAAAAATTTTTGGCTGGTAATTATGCCAAAAAATACTACCGATTCTGCAACAAAACCACTCATTCCTGGCAATGCAAGAGAAGCCATCGAGAAGCTACTGAACATGGTAAATATTTTTGGCATTTGGATAGCTATTCCCCCCATTTCATTGAGATAAACAAGACGTATTCTATCGTAACTTGTTCCTGCCAAGAAAAAAAGTGCAGCACCAATAAATCCATGAGAGATTATTTGTAAAATGGCTCCATTGAGTCCCGTATCGGTTATGGAACCAATTCCTATAATTGTGAAACCCATATGAGATACGGAGGAATAGGCTATTCTCTTTTTTAAATTGCGTTGGCCGGGAGAAGTTGAAGCTGCATAGATTATTTGCGTGGTTCCCACTACCGTCAACCAGGGAGAAAATATAGAATGTGCATGGGGTAATAATTCCATATTGATCCGAATCAACCCATATGCTCCCATTTTTAATAAGATTCCAGCTAGAAGCATACATGTACTGTAATGTGCTTCTCCGTGGGTATCTGGTAACCATGTATGTAGGGGTATAATCGGCGATTTGACAGCATAAGCAATAAGGAAACCAAAATAGAATATTATTTCTAATGTCGCGGGATACGATTGATTAGCTGATGTTTCAAAATTTAATGTTGGTTCATTGGAACCATATAAACCCATACCTGGAACTCCCATTAAGAGAAAAATGGAACCTCCTGCAGTGTACAAAATAAACTTTGTAGCTGAGTACATACGTTTCTTACCTCCCCACATGGATAGAAGTAGGTAAACAGGAATTAATTCTAACTCCCACATGATGAAAAAAAGTAAAAGATCTCGAGAAGAAAATAATCCTATTTGGCCGCTGTACATTGCTAACATTAAGAAATGGAACAATCGCGAATCTCGAGTAACTGGCCGAGCCGCTAAAGTAGCTAAAGTGGTGATGAATCCTGTCAGTAAAATGGGTCCTATGGAAAGTCCATCAATTCCTGGTCTCCAGTGAAAATCAAAAATATTTATCCATTTAGAATCCTCCTCCAATTGAATTAATTGATCGTCCGATTGGAAATGGTAACAGAATGCATAGGTCGTTAGAAGGAGTTCTAATAAGCAGATACAAATAGTATACCATCTAACTACCTTATTTCCTCTATGGGGGAGAAAGAAAATTGACAAACCCGCGGATATCGGCAAAACAACAATTATTGTTAACCAAGGAAAATAACTCGTGGTAAAGACAAGATAGACTTTGACCAGAAAAACCCGCACTCGGAATAATCTATTTTATTTTATCGAGTGCGAGTTTTTGTCGGTAAAGAGTAATCAAATGGATTCAAATGGATTCAAGTGGAATTTTCTGAAACGTATCAATAAGCTAGACCCATGCTGCGAGTTGTCTCATGCCATAAATAAACCCGGACACTCAAGAAATCTGTTGGACAAGCAGATTCACATCTCTTACAACCTACACAGTCCTCTGTTCTTGGAGCAGAAGCAATTTGCTTAGCTTTACATCCGTCCCAAGGTATCATTTCCAACACATCTGTGGGGCAGGCTCGTACACATTGAGTACACCCTATACATGTATCATAAATCTTTACTGAATGTGACATTGGATCTATAAATTTTTTGAACGTTATCTATTTTCGATCTGGTAAAATAAGTAGTAACTGACGTATATGTATATATTGTAGACACCAGACGAATCGGTGGTTTATCGGAATTTTTTTTCATAATCAATCCTGTTTCTGTATCTGTTCATGAGAGAGGTCCACGATGCTTTGATTTCTTACCTTTCAGCAAACATATGGTCATACGAGTTATACATGCTAATTCTAATTGGTATATATCATTTATATATATATATCTGTCTTTATTTATATCATGCGACTATTTATTCAACAAATTGGATTGATTGATACAAGTCGATTTTCTGTTACGATGGATCGACGAAACAATAGCTGGTCCAATAGCTGCTTCAGCGGCTGCAATAGCTATAACAAAGACCGAAAAAATGTCTCCTTTTAATTGGCGACTATCAAATAAATCAGAAAATGTTACGAGGTTTATATTAACCGCATTCAGTATAAGCTCAAGACACATAAGTGCTCGAACCATGTTTCGGCTTGTGGTCAATCCATAAATACCGATAGAAAATAAATAGGCACTCAAAATAAGTACATATTCGGTCATCATTGACCAACTCCTCATCAATCTCCATTGATTTCAATATGAACAACAATACAATTTAACCGATTTGATTGACTAGAATATAACAAGTACGGAACAAAGGAAGGTATTAGTATATCAAACTAAAACTCAAACCCTGTCAATTGAATATATGAAAAGAAAATAGAATATGAAAGAAAATGGAACTGAAGGGAAATGGATGTGATAATAATAACACAGAACAAAAAAAACAAAGCCTTATTGATTTTATTTGATTTTGAATTTCTAAGTATTTATTACTGACGAGCCATGGCAATTGCACCTATCAAGGCAACTAAAAGAATTATAGAAATGAGTTCAAATGGAAGATAAAAATCTGTTGATAAATGAATTCCAATTTGTTGAACGTTACTTGTAAGGTCCTGTTCGGTAATCTGGTTTGATCTTGTAGTCCAAATAATCCCGTACCATGACGTATCTGAGATAGTAGTAATTAGTGAAAAAAGAATACTTGTACAAACCAGTGAAGTGACTCCATCTCCAATTGTCCAAAGATATAAATCATTGTAATATCCTGAACCATTCATGAACATCACGGCAAATACGATTAAGACATTTATGGCTCCCACGTAAATAAGGAGTTGTGCAGCAGCCACAAAATAGGAGTTAGATGGAATATAGAATAAGGATATACAAAAAAGAACCAATCCCAGTGAAAAGGCAGAATAAATTGGATTAGTAAGTAATACTACTCCTAGGCCTCCTAATATAAGACCTGATCCCAGAAATACTAAAAGAATATCGTGTATTGGTCCAGGTAAATCCATTATATTAAAGTAAGAGATAAATAAGTTGAAATATTTCATGACCTTTCTGACTGGTCCAGAAAAAAAAAGAGGTTACCCTATCTTTCTTTTTTTTTTCTTGTATATGATACGTTACTAATTGAATGGAATCCTCGTGTGGATTGATGTAGATACAGTTATTGGACCAATCCCGTTTCCGTATCCGAAAGAGTAGTTCAGAATTGTATATTTCGAAATCATCACGGATATACGAATCAATCTATTTGAAATTCAAATCAAGTCGTGATTCTCACCAATCAATAGTTATCTTTTGTAGTTACTAACCAACCAAAAAGAAACTTCACTCCTTTAGATCAAAACGGAATCTTAGTAATTTGTAATCGTTCTTGAATCAAGGGGGTTATCCGTGGCTATTTTTATTTGAGTCGAATTCCTAATTGTTCGAATTGTGTAATCTCCAATTACTGACATTGGTAACCGACCCAAAGCAATTTGATTATAATTCAATTCATGACGATCATAAGTGGAGAGTTCATATTCTTCAGTCATTGATAAACAGTTTGTTGGACAATATTCGACGCAGTTACCACAAAATATACAGATTCCAAAATCAATACTATAATTAAGCAACCGTTTCTTTCTAATATCTGTTTCCAATCTCCAATCAACAACGGGTAGGTCTATGGGGCATACACGAACACATACTTCACAAGCAATGCATTTATCAAATTCAAAGTGGATTCGACCACGGAAACGATCTGATGTGATCGATTTTTCATAAGGATATTGAATAGTTACAGGTAAACGATTCGCGTGGGATAAGGTAATCATGAAACTTTGGCCAATGTACCTTGCAGCTCGTACCGTTTGTTGACCATAATTCATGAACCCAGTCACCAGAGGGAACATTTTGTGGATATCCATGAATAATTTGATGTTTCTTTCTCTTGCTTGAGAGAGATTATGAATCCAGAATATCGTATTCTGTTACAATGAAACCAATTGGGAAGAAGTTGTCAATAATAGATTACCTAAGGAAATAGGTAAAAGAAATTTCCATCCAAGATTTAATAGTTGGTCCATTCTCATCCTAGGTAAAGTCCATCTTGTTGTGATAGAAATGAACAGAAACAAATAAGCTTTAGCTAATGTAATAAGGATACCAATCGTCATTCCAAAGACTCCACCCGTTTTATTTCTTCCCAAAAGTTCAGGAATGAATATGTACGGAATAGAGAGATTCCACCCGCCCAAGTAAAGAACTGTTACAAATAATGAAGAAACTAGTAGATTTAGGTAAGAAGCAACGTAAAATAAACCAAATTTGATACCTGAATATTCGGTTTGATAACCTGCTACTAATTCTTCCTCTGCTTCTGGTAAATCAAAGGGTAATCTCTCGCATTCCGCTAGGGAAGAAATTAGAAAAACTATGAATCCGATGGGTTGACGCCACAGATTCCATCCCCAAAACCCATATTTTGACTGTGCCTCAACTATATCAACTGTACTTGAACTGTTAGATAATCATAGTCGATTATAACATCACTGTTCCCATCGCTATTCCAGAACCGTACATGAGACCTCAGCTTCATACGGCTCCTCGAAGGCCACAAATAAATCTAAGGACTGCTTTCTTATTACCTTCGCTTTTTTGTGGGGTAGATAGAGTAAAGATGCATCGGGGAGTCCCGAATTAGACCAATGAAATTCTGTCTGCTAGAATAGCAAATAAAATAAAAAGTGCTTCTGAATTTATCTCATCCTTTATTTTATATAAAAAAATAGGATCTTTGTTTAGTAATAACTTAATCCTTCAATAAAATACTCGTTGTATCAATAGGGTATTTCGACGCATATCTTTCGATACGAAAAATAATTAGACGCTACACAAGTTCATGAATCATGATAAGAATTCTATCGGTATGAATATGGATGGAATGGGGAAAGGAAAAACAAAGATCTCTTATTATTCAGTTAGTTTTCCTATTGTATTCCATTTCTTTCGTTCCACGTTCTTCTTTCTCCCTCAGAAGGGGGGGATTAAAAAAAAGGATTACTTCGTTCCTGATAGTCATTTCTTTAATCAGTGGATAAGAGCGTACTCCGGATCGGAATCGTGGGGAAGTACTGCTTGATCATTTCTACCAACTTAAAGCCCCCATTACGATTCCTTTTATGCAGAAATATCCCCTTGGATACCTTACATTATCTCCATTACTAATCCTTTGTGTACCTTGGTGTTCCTAACCGTCCACTCATTTTTGATTGATCCCCGGTATGGTAATACATACAATAGTATGAACTCCATACAGTTGATCTTTTGCACCCGCTTCAAGCCATGATGACTAATCAACCAATCTTGGGGTAAGCAGTGGAAACTGCTTATTGTTTACTTCCACCTTACTCTGGTACATAGGGAATGAGAATCAATCTTCTTACTGCGAATTCACAAGCTGTTTTGTTTCACTCATATAACTATCTGGTTTAACTCATCGACCCGAATGATGAATAAAAAAAATAAGGATATCTATTCAAGACATTCAACCTCGTTCCTTTCTTTATAGGAAAGGAGAAGGAGTAAGGGTTCATGTTCTGCGAATCACACGTAGAGATATTGATAACACACATGGAGTTAATGGTATTTCATAACTAATAGATTGAGCAGCAGCTCGTAGACCACCTGAAAAGGAATATTTATTATTCGATCCATATCCTGACATAAGGAGTCCAATAGGAGCAATACTTGAAATAGCGATCCATAAAAAAACACCGATACTGAGATCGGCTAGAATAAGACGATAGCCAAAAGGAATTACTGAATAACTTATTAAAATGGATATGACTGCTATAGATGGCCCAATACTGAATAAACGAATATCTCCTCTAAATGGTAGAAGATCCTCTTTGAAAAGCAGTTTGGTCCCATCTGCTAGAGCTTGAAGAATTCCCAAGGAACCGGCATATTCGGGCCCAATACGTTGTTGTATCGCTGCGGATATTTCTCTTTCTAACCAAACAATTACGAGTACACCTAATGTGATTCCCAATACGGGAGTAAAAATAGGTACAAGCAGCCATAGGAGGCTATAGACCTCCTTTAAGGATTCCGGTCTGGAAAAAGAATTGATAGCTTGTACTTCTGTCGTATCAATTATCATTTCAACGATCAACTTCTCCCATAATGATATCTATACTACCTAGTATCGTCATGATATCAGCCAATTTCATTCTTTTAACTAGCTGAGGGAGAATTTGCAAATTGATGAAACCCGGTGGACGAATTTTCCACCTCCAGGGAAAAACACTATGATCTCCTATCAAAAAAATTCCTAATTCTCCCTTTGGAGCTTCTACTCTCACATAAAGTTCTTGTTTTGACAATTCAAAGGTGGGAGAAGGCTTTTTACTAATGAATCGATATTCAAAATCATTCCATTCGGAATCCCTTGCTTTATCAAAGCGCCGGACTTCCAAATTTTCATAGGGCCCCCCCGGAATTCCTTCCAGAGCCTGTTGAATAATTTTGATGGATTCCGCCATTTCACTGATTCGTACTAAATAACGAGCTAATGAGTCTCCTTCTTTTTGCCACTGGACTTGCCAATCGAATTCATTGTAACACTCATAATGATCAACTTTACGAAGATCCCATGGGATTCCGGAAGCTCGTAGCATTGGTCCTGATAAACCCCAATTTATTGCTTCCTCTCCACCAATAATGCCCACTCCTTCAACTCGTTCCAAAAAAATGGGATTCCAGGTAATAAGCTTTTGATATTCAACAATTCCTGTTAAAAAATAATCGCAGAAATCGAAACATTTCTCTATCCAGCCATAAGGTAGATCAGCAGCCACTCCCCCGATACGAAAATAATTATGCATCATTCGCATCCCTGTGGCAGCTTCGAATAGATCATACAGCAATTCCCTCTCTCTGAAGATATAGAAGAAAGGAGTCTGTGCACCGATGTCCGCCATAAAAGGACCAAGCCATAACAAATGAGAAGCTATACGACTCAACTCCAGCATAATGACTCTGATATAGCTGGCTCTTTTAGGTACTTGAATATTTCCAAATTGTTCTGGTGCATTTACCGTTATTGCCTCTGTGAACATAGTAGCTAAATAATCCCAACGCGTTACATAAGGTAAATACTGTATAATTGTTCGGTTTTCCGCAATTTTTTCCATCCCTCTGTGTAAATAACCCAATACGGGTTCACAGTCAATAACATCTTCACCATCTAGAGTAACAATGAGTCGAAGAACACCATGCATTGATGGGTGGTGAGGACCCATATTGACTATCAGGAAATTTTTTCTTGTAGCCGGTACAGTCATATGTTTTCTTCCCCGATTCATTATTACATGAATTGCTGAAAACGAAACGAGGTTCATAAAAATTCAAGATCTAATAAACCAAATAATTCAAATTCAAACGAATCTTCAAATCAACGAGTTTTTGGTTCCCGAATATCCAACTGGCCAATTAATTCTTTATAACGTACTCTATTTTTCTTTGACAAATAAGCCAGTAGCCGTTGACGTTTTCCCAGAATTTTCCGCAGACCTCTCTGAGATAAATAGTCTTTTCTGTGCAATTCCAAATGGGAAGTAAGTCTCCGTATCTTATTGGTGAAATTGAATATTTGAAATTCAACAGACCCTTTGTTTTTTTCTTTTTCTTCTTGCAGAATAACTGAGATGAATGAATTTTTTACCATAAAAAGAATTCTTCTCTCTTTTTTTCTTTCTTTTCCACAGAAATGGATTTTAACGATCAGGAATAATAATAATGCCAGCTCGTTTCGATCTGGTACACAGAATAAAAAAAATAATCTACATTTCTGCACCCACAAAAGGAAATGATTTGGACCTAAGAAAATTCTGTCGATTCATTCCTAGATCTACATCATTGAATCAGTATCGTGTATCAGAATGTAATGTACCAAACGTACATGTACATCTCCTTTATATACTGGATATGACACGTGATATAGGAAATGTACCATCAACTAACTCTGAATCGCGGATACATATGTATCCTTGACATACTGAAACGACTGCCATTATTGGTATCAAACCAGTAGCGATTCATACAAGCTAAATCCTCTAATCGATAATTGGGCCAAAGAAACAACTTGAATTGGATGAATTTATTTATATCTGTATCAATATTTTTGTCCTCATCCAAAAATTGCCTACAGTTTTTTACGTTGTTTTCATTGGAAAATACTGGATTTCCATCCACAACATGCCCATTCTCGGAATTAAAACAAATTACAATTCTCAATTCTCTACGACGTCTAGGAGATGGAATATTTTCAGGAACAAACAAATCATAATGATTTTCGTCTCCATCCACAAGTATTTTTCCATGTTGTGAAATGGATTTATCGAAATAATTCTCATCAACATGTTTTTTCTCTCGGCATCTTCGATTAGTTTGGTGCTTATTCTTATGGACCAATGAAATACCTATGGTTTGATACATAATACATTGTCCATCCCATTTTGTAGACAGACGAAGCGGTTCGATAATCAATATTCCTCTTTTTATCAATTCTGTAAAAGTTAGATCCTTATGACTCAGCATTATACCCAGGCGCACTTCCCCTTTTTGAATAGAGGATATAGCAATTTCCCTTGGATTTATCAGTCTAAGCAGGAGACAATATACCTTGATATTATTGATAATTCTTTGACTCACAAGATTATTCCATCTCAATTGAAAAAGCAAATATCTTTTCAGGAAGAAATCTAGTTCTGCTTCCTTCTTGCTCTTGGATTGTATTTTCTTTCCATGTTTTTTAATGTTTAATTTCGCGTAACCTTTTTCAAGATCTTTTTGTTGGTTTCTTGGATATGATCCAAGATTCCCTCGGTCCAGCTGTTCTTTTTCTTCTTGATTTCGATTCTCTAACTCAAGATATTCTTTTTGATTAGATGATGATATACGAAGATCCTTTTTTTGATTTCCATTGATGTTTTTATTTTCACTAATGTTTTCATTTTCATTCAAATTGAAAAGAAGTAATTTGATTGGTATAATCCATGGTTTAATCTTATATGCATCATAAAGTAGCACAAATTCTGAGAAGAACCAAGGTTCCAGATTCGATATGGGACAATATGGCATTTCTTCATTCATTCCCATCCAATCAAAAAAGTTTTTTTGATTGGATGGGTTGATTTCTTGATGAATTGTGATATCAAAAAGATCTTTTTTATCAATTATTTGATAATAATTAGTTCCCGTTTTAGTATTTTTATTAATGTTGGTTCCAGTATCTATATCAGTCCAGACCTCAATATCGATATTTTTCGTACGACAAAAATCGAGAATTCTCCACTCAAAATATTTTCTATACGGATTTTTCCCCGTATCAATAATTGATTCTTCTCCTAGATAATCACTAATAGTTATACTCCCCGGTATATAAAATGATTCGGGTTTAGGTGTGTTGTAATTATATGGAATCTTTCGGTCCCCATGTAATGGGGATCTATCAATATATGAGTCCCTCCTGCCCTCATAATGAATATATTCATGTGAGAATAGATCATATCTGTAGTGTTTTTGAAATTGATCTTTTTGACTTGACAATGAATTCACTACATAATTCTTTCGTTTCTCGAAATGAATGAATTGGTCTTTTTCTTTTTCATATGAATCTTTTTTTGAGTCTTTATTTTGAATCGTACAACGCTGATTGACTATATTTCGCCATTTTTGCGATACTAATCTAGACCATCTAGTTTGGGATAAATTGTATGGATAATGATCCCTTAACCAATTTTTCCATTCATTCATTCCAGAATTCGGAAGTTTCTTAGGCCTTGATTTGGCATCAAATATTCTTCGTGTCCCAAAATGGTCTTTTATTCTATCCTTAAGAAAAAGATTTTTTCCACAATATTTAAGTACAGATCCCAAGTGATACTTATTAAGAACTTGGGTTTGTGATAAATTATAAAATACATATGCTTGGGATAAGAAAGATAAGTCACACGAAATCTGTGATTTCTTATTACTAATATTAGAGATATTAGAGAGCGACTTTTTTATAGTCGAAATAAAGTGAATTGCATTTTTATTTGTTTCATCAATTCCTTCTTTATTTCTTTCATAATTGGAAATGTTTTTATTGAGAATTTTTTTTCTTGAATCAAGAAAAAGCTGGGCATTGATTTTGAGAATATTAATGATCCAGAAAAGAATTTCTATGTATATTCTTTCAATGAAAGATTTCATAAAATAGTGCCATTTACGTATTAATTGGGCGCTTCTTCTTTTTGATATCTGCCAAATATGTTTCTGTGCTCTTTTATCATCACAACGTGTTTCGCTAGTACTAATATTTCTATCTGGAGTTAGAAATATTTTTCTCTTGTCTTTTTTCATTTTTTCTATTTGATTTCTGATTGTGGTTGTCTTATCAGCCAGATCCTTCATTTTTTTTTCTGTCAGTGAATAATTTGTCCAGTCCACAGATCGAATTCGAATGGTTGATTCATGGTTAATCTTATTACTGATTATGGAATCTTTTCCATTTTTATTCGGTTCATATACTTTCCTCAATCCAAATAAGAAAATTGGATTCACTTTCTCAAATTCTTCTATTATTCTTTTTATAAATGGAAAATTTTTTAGAATCCATCTTATTTTTTCTTTTAAGATCTTTCGTTTTGTTCTTTTTTTTAAAGCTCTTAGAACTATAAATTGATTTTTCGCTTTTCGAATTTTTTTTTCGAGTTCTTTAAAAATGGGTTTAAAAAAGGAAGGCCCTTTTCGGGGATAACCAAACGGTAATTCAGTTTCCATTCCCCAAACTGTTAAAAAACAAAAATTCTTTTTTTTTCCTTTCTTCTTCATTGAATCTCCATGATGTGGTCGTAGCTTAGATCTATGCCAAGGTTTCAGACAGAAAGGAAATAGGATCTTTATCTGAATACCGTCTGTTAGCCAGTTTTTCGGAAATTCTGTTTCTGATAATTGAACACCATTATAGGTGCATCTAACGTGTATTTCTCTATTCCAATCCCTCCAATCCCCGTCCCAATCGGGGAATTGAAATAATAACATCCGGACGAGATTTTTAGCTATTATCAATGAAGGCAATACGATGTATTTTCGAAGAATCGATTGGGTTACTAACAGAGAACCTCTTATTACTTGAGCAAAAGGAATAGTATCCCAAGTTTCTGCTATTGCCATCCGTTCATTCTCCCCTTTTTTCTCGTCTTTTTTTTTTTCTTTTGCCTTTTCCTCCTTAAAATCCGAAGTTTTGAATTCCGGACCTTTACCCACCCAGTTCCTAAAAAGAAAAAAGAGGTTCATCATTCTGGAGATATCAAAAGAAAAAAAAAATGTTTTGTCTATTCTGTCCAAAAAAAGTGGGGAATGCGCGTTTGCTTGAAATATTTTCCAAGTAACTGTTTTACGTCTTTGAGCACGCATAGATCTTTTGATTAGATCCCGACAAAAATCCGATTGTCGTGAGTAACGTATCAAAGCCACCTCCTCTGTTTGGTCAGTATCAATATTGGTACTGGTGGGAGTATTGCTATTTTCATCGTTTTCAGTATAAACTACCACACGTTTGGCTTTTCTTGATCGAATCTTCTGATTTTCCATCGATTCTTCTTCATTTTCTTCCTCCTCTTCCAAATTATTGGTCAATTTGTATGACCATCGAGGAACCCTTTTACCGATTTCTTCTATTCCAATAGATTTATTTCGAACTGTTTGATCATTTGGATCAGTTGTAACTACATCGGATAGAAATTTCAAAGATTTCGTTTGATTTTCTGAATCAAGTCTTTTTTGTTGGCCCAATAAAGCAAGTCTTTTCAAATTCAAACCAGGTGTTGCTTCTCTAGCGAATTGACTTATTGAGGTCAAGGAATGACTAATGTCTGGCGATAATGATTCTCCATTAAATGAATCCACTTTATCTTCAAATTCTCGGGAATCGGTAGTAAAAATATCATGAATCTTATTTATGCAAACCATAAAATCTTCCGTTGAAGTGATTGAATCATTCATGATTGAACGTGAATACACGTTTTTGATTGTTCCACGATATGGTCCGTTCAAAAAAGGATCATATATTTTAGGTAAGCATTCTTGTTCATTTTCATTATTGCACAATCTGGTCCTTTTTTCGAGCACATCCAGAGCAAGAGATCCCTTCTCCAGAGCTTCTATTCGATTTATGAACTCATTGCTCAAGTTAATCCTTTTTTGTTTATTGGTATAAACCCAATGATTATACACATCCTCTGGGGATAGTTTTTCTGTCGTACACAAAGACATTTTTCTTTGTATCATTTCCAAAAAAGTCGACAAACTAGGTGGATATGTAAACGATATTATTTGTTTTCCATCACTTGTACATGTATGAAAAAAAGATTGTGACATTTCATTTCTTACAGCTTGATCAAAACAATTATTTTTTATATATCGCAATGGACGATTCCATTGTTTATAGTCGAAAAGAAGAGTCACAAGAGGTTTTTCAAACCAGAAGAGGTTTTTATCTTCTCCTTTTTCCTTAAGTATTTCCAACCTCCAATTTTCTGGACTTTGAACCCCATCTAGTTTTTCCGGATCCTCCTGTTCTTCCGAAAAAAGGGAAGGGTCATCTTCGGTAGATGCCTCTTGTTCCTGTTTAGTCCCCTTCGTTTCGGAAGTTGTTTCTATTTCTACATTTGTTTCTTCCTCACTTTCCTCCACTTCTTCCGTTTCGGAGGTTTCTTTCCATTTTTTAGTGACAATAGGCGATGGTATTCTTCCTAAATAGTAGACACAGGTGATAAATAAGAGAATACTAAAGATTCGAGCCATAGAATTTGTCAATTGTGACACAAGGTACTTATTAGATCTAATGTACTTATTCGATCTAAT